GCTGAATGGTTAAAGCGCCCAACTCATAATTGGCAAATTCGTAGGTTCAATTCCTGCTGGATGCACGCCAACGGGAACGTTCAATACGTCTATTGGAATTGGCTCTGTATCAATGAAATCTCATCATCCATACATAATGAATTGGTATGGTATATTCATACCATAACATATGAACAGTAAGAAATAGAATTCTTATCGATACTGGAACTCATAGGGAAGAAAATGGATTTATGGATGGAATCAAATATACAGTATTTACAGACAAAAGTATTAGGTTATTGGGGAACAATCAATATACTTCTAATGTCGAATCAGGATCAACTAGGACAGAAATAAAGCATTGGGTCGAACTCTTCTTTGGTGTCAAGGTAATAGCTATGAATAGTCATCGACTCCCGGGAAAGGGTAGAAGAATGGGAACCACTATGGGACATACAATGCATTACAGACGTATGATCATTACGCTTCAACCGGGTTATTCTATTCCACCTCTTAGAAAGAAAAGAACTTAAATCAAAATACTTAATAACACGGCGATACATTTATACAAAACTTCTACCCCGAGCACACGCAATGGAGCCGTCGGCAGTCAAGTGAAATCCAATCCACGAAATAATTTGATCTATGGACAGCGTCATTGTGGTAAAGGTCGTAATGCCAGAGGAATCATTACCGCAAGGCATAGAGGGGGGGGTCATAAGCGTCTATACCGTAAAATCGATTTTCGACGGAATGAAAAAGACATATCTGGTAGAATCGTAACCATAGAATACGACCCTAATCGAAATGCATATATTTGTCTCATACACTATGGGGATGGTGAGAAGAGATATATTTTACATCCCAGAGGGGCTATAATTGGAGATACCATTGTTTCTGGTACAGAAGTCCCTATCTCAATGGGAAATGCCCTACCTTTGAGTGCGGTTTGAACCATTGATTTACGTAATTGGAAGTAACCAATTAGGTTTACGACAAAACCTAGAAATCGATCACTGATCCAATTTGAGTACCTCTACAGGATAGACCTCAACAGAAAACTGAAGAGTAACGGCAGCAAGTGATTGAGTTCAGTAGTTCCTCATATAAAATTATTGACTCTAGAGATATAGTAATATGGAGAAGACAAAATTGTTTGAAGCACCGACAGAGCCGGAAGCGCCCCCTGTTTCAAAGAGAGGAGGACGGGTTATTCACATTTCATTTGATGGTCAGAGGCGAATTGAAAGCTAAGCAGTGGTAATTCTACCCCCGGGAAAAATAGATATGTCTCCTACGTTACCCGTAATATGTGGAAGTATCGACGTAATTTCATAGAGTCATTCGGTCTGAATGCTACATGAAGAACATAAGCCAGATGAAGGAGCGGGGAGACCTAGGGTGTAGAAGATCATAACATGAGTGATTCAGCAGATTTGGATTCCTATATATCCACTCATGTGGTACTTCATCATACGATTCATATGAGATCCATCTGTCTAGATATCATCATATACATCCAGAAAGCCGTATGCTTTGGAAGAAGCTTGTACAGTTTGGGAAGGGGTTTTGATTGATCAAAAAGAAGAATCTACTTCAACCGATATGCCCTTAGGCACGGCCATACATAACATAGAAATCACACTTGGAAAGGGTGGACAATTAGCGAGAGCAGCGGGTGCTGTAGCGAAACTGATTGCAAAAGAGGGTAAATCGGCCACATTAAAATTACCATCTGGGGAGGTCCGTTTGATATCCAAAAACTGCTCAGCAACAGTCGGACAAGTGGGTAATGTTGGGGTGAACCAGAAAAGTTTGGGTAGAGCCGGATCTAAGTGTTGGCTAGGTAAGCGTCCTGTAGTAAGAGGAGTAGTTATGAACCCCGTAGACCATCCCCATGGGGGTGGTGAAGGGAGGGCCCCAATTGGTAGAAAAAAACCCACAACCCCTTGGGGTTATCCTGCGCTTGGAAGAAGAAGTAGAAAAAAGAATAAATATAGTGATAGTTTGATTCTTCGTCGCCGTAGTAAATAGGAGAATATTGAAAATAGAATATGTTTCCTCGTCTTTACAAAAAAAAAGATAGGAGTAATTAGCCGTGACACGTTCACTAAAAAAAAATCCTTTTGTAGCTAATCATTTATTGGGAAAAATTTCGAAGCTCAACATGAGGGCAGAAAAAGATACAATCGTAACTTGGTCCCGGGCATCTACCATTATACCCATAATGATCGGCCATACAATTGCTATTCATAATGGAAAGGAACATTTACCTATTTATATAACAGATCGTATGGTGGGTCATAAATTGGGAGAATTTGCACCTACTCTTAATTTCCGAGGGCACGCGAGAAACGATAATAAATCTCGTCGTTAATGTTAATTAATAAAAAAGTGAATATGGGTGCTCGTCGTTTATTGGTGGGAGGTGAACCTTATGATAAAGAGTGACCCGGATGTAGAAGTATACGCTTTAGGGCAACATATACGTATGTCTGCTCATAAAGCGCGAAGAGTAATTGATCAGATTCGTGGTCGTACCTACGAAGAAACACTTATGATACTAGAACTCATGCCTTATCGAGCATGTTATCCAATTTTTAAATTAGTTTATTCTGCAGCAGCAAATGCTAGTCACAATATGGGTTTCAACGAAACGGCTTTAATCATTAGTCAAGCCGAAGTTAATGAGGGTACTATCATTAAAAAGTTAAAACCCCGGGCTCGAGGGCGTAGTTATCCGATAAAAAGGCCCACCTGTCATATAACTATTGTATTGCAAGATATATCTAAAGATAAAAACTATTTCATATGGTTAAGAAAATATGGATGGGTATATAAAGATAGGTATACAGATGTCAGACAAAGGTATCTATATATGATAGATTTTGCGCGATATTTTAACGGAAGTATGATGATATGGGATAATAGAGAAATGATATGGCCTTATAGAGACAGCGAGGTGTTATGGGACAAAAAATAAATCCACTTGGTTTCAGGCTTGGTACAACCCAAAGCCATCATTCTGTTTGGTTTGCACAACCAAAAAGTTATTCCGAGGGTCTCCAGGAAGATAAAAAAATACAGGATTGTATCAAGAATTATGTACAAAAAAATATGAAAATATCCTCTGGTGTCGAGGGAATTGCACGCATAAAGATTCAAAAAAGAATCGATCTGATCCAGGTCATAATATATATGGGATTCCCGAAATTATTAATAGAGGGCAGCCCGCGAGGAATCGAAGAATTACAGAGCAACGTACAAAAAGAATTTAATTCTGCGAGCCGAAAACTTAACATTGCTATCACAAGAGTTGCAAAACCTTATGGACAGCCTAATATTCTTGCAGAATTTATAGCCGGGCAATTAAAGAATAGAGTTTCATTTCGAAAGGCAATGAAAAAAGCGATTGAATTAACTGAACAAGCAGATACAAAAGGAATTCAAGTACAAATTGCAGGGCGTATCGACGGAAAAGAAATTGCGCGTGTCGAATGGATCAGAGAAGGTAGGGTTCCCCTACAAACCATTCGCGCTAAAATTGATTATTGTTCCTATACAGTTCGAACTATCTATGGGGCATTAGGAATAAAAATTTGGATATTTGCAGATGAGGAATAAGGGTCCTTTCGTTGTCTTTCTGTTCTATCAATTTGTCAATTGAACGAAAAAATAACAAACTCGTTCATTTTTTTTTTCGTTCAATCAAAAATTCTAATTTTTCTAATTCTTAATTTAATTCTATAGGGTTGAATAACAATTCGATTGACTCCATATAATTGCTATGCTTAGTGTGTGACTCGTTGGTTTTTTATTTAGAGTTAGGATTGAAAAACAAGGGACCGTGCCCTAATAACTAATAACCAGCTCATTGCTTCGTATTATCTGGATCCAAGGAACCGGTCACTATATGATGTATCGATCATATTGTTGTAGCAACTGAAATAAATATTTTTGAATATTGACTTTTACCTAAAAGATTAATCAATCAGATTATAAGATAAGGTTGTAAAGCAAAAACAAAGGGATATGGATAGATAGATGGAAGGGCGAGAGAAAGAAAGAACAAGGAATAACAAATATATATGATTCCAATATGTATGGTTTATGAACTATTTAATAAAAGGCAATGTAATAAAGCATTAAATTAAAAAATAGGTAAAAAATTTATAATTATATGAATCCAATTCATAAGAAAAAAAAAAAAAGAAATAAAGAGCACCGAGTCAATAAAGACTGAGGAGATTGATTCAGGAACAAATTTTATTAGGGGCTCCATTGCAGAGTTCGGGCCTAGTCATTAATTAAGAAGCGATGGGAACGACAGAACCTGTGACTGCGGAGGATTCCGATTCCCTTGAAAACGAATCCTAATGATTCATTGAGTGGGATGGCGGAACGCGCCAAGAACCAATTCTGAGAGGTCGTGGGATACCCCTAGAAAGGGGTTTAAAAGAGCAAATATTCGCCCGCGAAAGCCTTGTTGAATTGCTAAGTTTTGGGCGATTCAATACCGGTAAAAACGAAGATTTATATTAAAATTACATTAAATAGAAATATATTTCTAATTTTATATACGAGCAAGATAAAAAAATTCCATGATTCGTTGTATTGTATTATAAATTAAATAATATTTCGTTTAATTCGCGAGGAGCTGGATGAGAAGAAACTCTCATGTCCGGTTCTGCAGTAGAGATGGCATTGAGAAACAACCATCAACTATAACCCCAAAAGAACCAGATTTCGTAAACAACATAGAGGAAGGATGAAGGGAGTATCTTATCGAGGAAATCAAATTTGTTTCGGCGGATACGCCCTTCAGGCACTTGAACCCGCTTGGATCACATCTAGACAAATAGAAGCGGGGCGACGAGCCATGACACGATACGCGCGTCGTGGTGGAAAAATATGGGTACGTATATTTCCAGACAAACCTGTTACAGTAAGACCTACCGAAACACGTATGGGTTCGGGGAAAGGATCCCCCGAATATTGGGTATCCGTCGTTAAACCGGGTCGAATACTTTATGAAATGGGTGGAGTATCAGAAATTGTAGCCAGAGAAGCTATTTCTATAGCTGCGTCCAAAATGCCTATACGAACTCAATTCATTATTGCGGAATAGAGATGTGGAACTAAAGGAAAGGGCCCTTGTGATGAAAAAACCCGCAGTTTATTTATTTCTGGACAAACAATATTTCTTCTTTTTTTTATTCGCCCTTTGCATTTAACGAAAAAAAAAATAATGATATGATTCAACCTCAGACCTATTTAAATGTAGCGGACAACAGCGGGGCGAGAGAATTAATGTGTATTCGAATCATAGGAGCTAGTAATCGCCGATATGCTCATATTGGTGACGTCATTGTTGCTGTAATCAAAGAAGCAGTGCCCAATATGCCTCTACAAAGATCAGAAGTAATCAGAGCTGTAATTGTACGTACACGTAAAGAACTCAAACGTGACAATGGTATGATAATACAATATGATGACAATGCAGCAGTTGTAATTGATCAAGAAGGAAATCCAAAAGGAACCCGAGTTTTTGGTGCGATCGCTCGGGAATTGAGACAGTTGAATTTTACTAAAATAGTCTCATTAGCTCCTGAGGTATTATAAATAAATTCTAAATACTAATAAACGAGAACATAATATAAATATAGTTAGTTTACATAGAGTATCTTAAATAGTAGATATCTGAATTCGATTCAATTAATTAGTAGATTGTGTCTCACGCATATACCTTTAATAATAAATTCATTCATAAACAAAGGTGGATCATGTTGATTATATAAAAACTCGGAGGCACCAATAATTATAGTTCATTATGGGTAGGGACACTATTGCCGAAATAATAACTTCTATACGAAATGCTGACATGGATAAAAAAGGAACGGTTCGAATAGCAGCTACAAATATCACCGAAAATATTGTTAAAATACTTCTACGAGAAGGCTTTATCGAAAATGTGAGAAAACATCAAGCAAGCAAGAAATACTTCTTGGTTTCAACTCTGCGACATAGAAGGAATAGACAAGGACCATATCAAACTGTTTTAAAACGTATCAGTCGACCCGGCCTGCGAATTTATTCCAACCATCAACGAATTCCTAGGATTTTAGGAGGAATGGGTATTGTAATTCTTTCTACTTCTCGAGGTATAATGACGGACCGAGAGGCTCGGCTAGAAGGAATTGGAGGGGAAATTTTGTGTTATATATGGTAATCTTTCTGGGATCCGAATTGCATCTGCAACTTCCTGTTTTTCTTTTTGTTTTGTGAAAAAAAAAAGGGTTGTCTAATATCACCCTTCCTCTATTAGTTGATAATTCAAGGGGTTACCTAGAATGAAAGAACGAAAATGGATTCGGGAAGGTTTAATTACTGAATATTAGCAATGGTATGTTTCGAGTTCGCTTAGATAATGAAGATCTGATTCTAGGTTATGTTTATGTTTCGGGGAGGAGCCGCCGTAATTTTATACGGATACTACCGGGCGATAGAGTAAAAATTGAAGTTAAGTCGTTATGATTCAACCAGGGAACGCATAATTTATAGACTCCGCAACAAAGATTCAAACGATTAAATTAAAATGAAGTTGCTTTTTCAACATTCCTCTCGTGCGTATACAATTTACAATTGGAGGTTAAAAATTTCAAGAGACTTATTTTCTTCCAAGGAATAGATTCAGAATTAAAAGGAATGACAAATATGAAAATAAGGGCTTCCGTTCGTAAAATTTGTGAAAAATGTCGACTGATCCGTAGGCGGGGACGAATTATAGTAATTTGTTCCAACCCGAGGCATAAACAGAGACAAGGATAATCTTTCTTTCTTAAAAGGGGCTCTCCAAAGGATCCAATCCAAAAATAGAGGATCTGTTTTGATATGAAATGGATATATCCGTATATCTCTGACTCATATTTATGAGATGATAAAATATGACAAAAACCATACCGAGAATTGGCTCACGTAGGAATGGACGCATTGGTTCACGTAAGAATGCACGTCGAATACCAAAAGGAGTTATTCATGTTCAAGCAAGTTTCAACAATACCATTGTAACGGTTACAGATATACGGGGTCGGGTGGTTTCGTGGTCCTCAGCTGGTACTTGTGGCTTCAGGGGCACAAGAAGGGGGACGCCGTTTGCAGCTCAAACCGCAGCCGCAAACGCTATTCGTACAGTAGTAGATCAGGGTATGCAACGAGCAGAAGTCATGATAAAAGGTCCTGGTCTTGGAAGAGATGCAGCATTACGAGCCATTCGCAGAAGTGGTATACTATTAAGTTTTGTCAGAGACGTAACCCCTATGCCACATAATGGATGTAGACCTCCTAAAAAAAGACGTGTATAGAAATAAGAGTTGAACGGATTTCAAGAGAAATAAATGATTCAATGATCTGATCAAATAATATTACTATGCTTCGAGAGGAAGTAGCAGTATCTACTCGGACACTACAGTGGAAGTGTGTTGAATCAAGAGCGGACAGCAAGCGTCTTTATTATGGACGTTT